ATTGAAGCGAATCTAGCTCTCAGACGAGCTAGGACACGAGTAGAGGCTGCCAATGTTATTTCCTACTAGTCAATACATCAAAATAATCAAAAGAAGTTTTTTAGAAGTTCTTTATTATACACCACATTTAGATTCTGCCAATTGAAGACAATCAAGTCTAATCTGATACAACGAAAAAGGGAAGATGAGTAGAAAAACTTATTAGATACCATTGCATTGACTCCGGTATCTAATAAGTTCTACCTACTATTGGATTTGAACCAATGACTCCTGCCGTATGAAAGCAATACTCTAACCACTGAGTTAAGTAGGTAATTTATCACCGCAAAAGAAGACCCATCACCTCGGGGATTATAGATAGAATATTATTTCTAAGCAATACCAATCTGTTAACAGTAAACGGATCAGAGAGTTATCATGTGGGATTAGGGAATATCCATCTTGACAAGAAATTATCTATATGTTAAGATATCTATGACAAGGGCTATAGCTCAGTTAGGTAGAGCACCTCGTTTACACGTGCGCCAATGCTTTTCAAGGGAGCTTATTATGCAATGAACATAATTGATCTTATTGAAAAATCAATGTCTTACTCCATAGATTCGAGAGAACAATAGCCTGACAAATATTTGGTTCGGTCCGATTTTGGTGCGAATTTAGGTGCCAAATCAAATAGAACCCGTCATTGATTTGATAGTTGATAAGGTAAATACCCAGCCCATTCAATGATAGGCATAATGAGTATAAGGGCTTCAAAAAAACCTCTTTTCGTCCTATGAACTTTAAGGTGTATGAAGTCTCATATTCGATTCTTGCAGCGGAACGATAGAGACTCCATTTAACTTAGGTTGATCTAAGCCGAAGGCAGACCTAAGTCAAGGTAACCCTTCTTTGAAACACTTTGGTATTGCTACTAGATCTGAATACAAATAATGAATCAGAGCACATGGAGCCAGCTCATTATCTTCCTGTAAAGAAAAAATATGGTGGACTAACTGATCTTTACATCAGTTGATGAAAGAGCCCAATGCAACAAACAAAATGCATGTTGGGTCTTTGAAACAGTTCGAATCATTTCGATAATAATAAGTTTGATCTGTTTTACCGAGAAGGTCTACGGTTCGAGTCCGTATAGCCCTAATACATTCTATTTGTCTATTTTTGTATAGACATTCTAGTTTAGTATAGTTTTCATTTCCTCATCAGTACTTGTTTATAGACTGGACAGACCGTTGGTTGTTTCATAGAAATGAAATGAAAGCATTACCACATATTCATGTAAATACATAGGGACCTGAAAATCAAAAAAATAATTCATTCCAATGGATCTAATCAGATCAGTATGTGTCAAATCTAGGACAAGAAAAAGAAAGAAAATAAAATCGTTCGATGCATTAGATTGTGTTTACATATTCGTATTTGTATAAAATCAATAAAAGCAACGACGATCCTTTACCTGGATTTTAATGAAAAGAATACTTCGAATATGTTAGAAATCTCTAGACATCTTTTACCCCAAAAATATTATCGGTTTTGATAATAACTATGTTATATTTGATATTATTTTTTTGATAATATTTCATTATCTTATTTCATTTTATTATTTATACATTATATAACATTATATATTTACATATAATTTATATAAGATTATATAAGAAATATATATTTCTAAATATAAAATACAAAGAAATAAATATAAGGAAATAGCAAGAAAAAAACATAGTATTACGTTTCATAATTATGAAACATAGTTATAGTATTACTATTCATTAGAATACATTAGTAATAGAATATTCTATTAGGTTAGATTAGTATATTTTAGTATTTAATTAAATTACTTTTATTATTTAGAATCTTTTATTATTTAGAATTTTTTTATTTAATATTTTTTATATCTTATATCTATTTTTTTATAGAGAATAGAGAAAGCGAGACAAAGTGAGAGAGTTTTGTTTGTGTAAGAACGCCTTATGTCTACACCATATCTAAATAGAATCGAAATCAAAAATGGAATCCCGATTCCGTTGGATGAATCTCTAAACAAGACATGCCACACAGCAAACAAACTCTGAACTATGCACTTTGATTTGATTAAAATCAATTCTTGTTTCACCTAGGAAAACAAGTTCTGGATGAATTGACAATGCCAACCCGAATAATTCAGCATATTCCACATTAATAGGAGTACATTTATGTTTCTGCTTCACGAATATGATATTTTTTGGGCATTTCTAATAATATCAAGCGTTATTCCTATCTTGGCATTTGTAATTTCAGGAGTTTTAGCCCCGGTTAGTGAAGGACCAGAGAAGCTCTCTAGTTATGAATCGGGCATAGAACCTATGGGGGACGCTTGGTTACAATTCCGAATCCGCTATTACATGTTTGCTCTAGTTTTTGTTGTTTTTGATGTTGAAACGGTCTTTCTTTATCCATGGGCAATGAGTTTCGATGTATTGGGTGTATCCGTATTTATCGAAGCTTTAATTTTCGTGCT